TATAATTTGACCCGACTTTAGGTGTGGTGCGCTTTTGGCTATACATCTATTTTCACAAATAAACTGCCCAAGACTCATTATTGTAGATGTTTCTTGACAATAATTGGCATGGAGAAAATACCAATTCAAATTGAAAATAATGGTACTGCACGGGCCGGGGTTATAAATTTTCGGATTTTCATCAATTAAATAATATTTCAATTTAAATACTTGAAAAGTCTGTTTTAAATTGTCAAGTTGTAAATAGTTATTTACCAAGATCTGATTATGAGTTATTAAATGATAAAATGAATAAACATTCATAATTCGAAAGGCTGTTCCTAAAGGCCCCGTCGAATTCTTAATTGGAATTACAGGATCTTTTGGAATTTTAATTGATTCTTTTATCACATTGTGATATTTTACATCGTTGAATGGACCCATTCGAAAACAATTGAATGATGACAAAATTATTAACGATTGGAATCCCGTATTTCTATTCAACAACGTATGAATAGTTCTTTGATTTTGATTAAGGAATTGTGGAATCCTTGCCTTGGAATAAATGGAAGAAAACGGATTGATATTGGTGCAATCTGGTCCATTATCCGAGAGCAATCCTGAGCCCGAGGGATCATTCCTTTTTCCGATATATGAAATAGTGGATTTCAGCAAGTCGATTCTTAGGAAATGTCGAATCAAACCATTTGCCCTTATTTCAACAAAGGAAGCACGGGCTTCGTGACTAGAAGAACTTTTTTTGTCTTGGCCCCAATTCAATACTAAACAAGTCCGAACTAATTGAATATTTGTATCAGAAATTCCTCTAATTGGTTTACCATTTCCAGAAAGGATATAATTGACAACTCCAAGTTTCTCATTATCCCTTTCCTGTAACAGATCCGGGGGGAAAAACGTTCCTAAAGTTATACCGTCCGTTATTTCATATGTGACGACAGGACGAACCAAAACAAAATACTTTTTCTTACTAGGTGTGACCCGTTGAACATAGATCCAATTTTTCCTCCTTTTTGACTCCTTGGAATTTTGTTTTCCTGGTGGTATCAAAACGCCACTATGTCGGGATATCTTATCTGTCTCTCCAGGAAAATGGATATCTCCAGAAAAGATTTTAAGTTCAATTTTTTTTTTTTTTCTCTCCACTCGGACCAACCCGGCTGCCCGGCTTCTTATATTTAAAGTAATTTGTGTATCTACCCCAACGAGACTATTGTTCCGTACCATTATGGAAGAAGATCCGGGTAATATATGCACTTCCTCGGGAATAAAAAAAAACCGATCTACTTTCATTTGGTATTTTGGCCTAAATTCCTTGCCTCCTCGATACTCAATCAAATCCTCTTTTTTGGCGATTGAATGCATTTCTAGAGTCTCATATTTAGTAATACCCGAACTCTTTCTTCTATATCGAGGATCGTCCAAATAAGCAAGAATACTATTTCTACGGAAAATGCCATTGAGGGGGATTTCAATCGAGATATCTGAAGGGGACGGTAGGTCGTTCTCGCGTTCTTGAATCGATTCGAGTGGAATGATGAATCTATTTCTTCGCCTCTTTGAGAATAAATCAGAATTCTGGTAGAGAATGGTCGGATCTACGAGATTACAACGACTAGTACATATAATTCGACTAAGGTCTGAATAATCAGGAATCCTATCTTCTTTTTTACCCGAAAAATCCGAAGTAAAGAATGTTTCTCTCGGCGGATCCTTCGGGCTCGAAGTAGATCTTCTCTTGACAGAACGAGAATGCGCACACATTTGATCTTGATCCTTGTGGATCGAAAGTGAAACTAGACTGGATCTGCGCGGCCCTCCTAATAATATCCATAAATGACTTGTTTTTGGTAATAGATGAACATTGCCATATGTAAATTCGGGTGCATGATACACATCCGTGCTCCAGTGCATTTCTCCGTCGGAGTCAGAATAAATATGTTTTCGAACCTTCTCTTTAAAATTCAAAGTGGATGTTCCCGCGCGAATCTCAGCAATCACCTGTTCTGATTCTACATATTGATCATTTTGAACTAAAAGAAAACTTTGGGGTGGAATATTTACATTATGTCGAATATCTTCACTCTCAATAGTTACGTACAAGTTTATAAAACAGAGAAACGCGGGATGCCCGTGGCGTGTACGTGTCGGATGAACCAAATCCTCGTTGAATTTGATTTTTCCATTAGAAGGAGCTCGCACATGTTCTGCAGTACCCCCCGTAAATACTCCGCCGGTATGAAAAGTTCTTAATGTTAATTGAGTACCCGGTTCTCCAATCGATTGGCCTGCAATAATACCTACAGCTTCTCCCAATTCAACCAAGTCCCCGTGAGTGGGACTTCGGCCATAACATAATCGACAGATCCAAGACGAACTCCTACAAGTAAAAGGAGTTCGAATAGCTATTGGTTGTGCTCGAAAGGTTATGAATCGATTTACAAGTCCAATGCCAACGTCTTGATTTCTAGTGGCAATACAGCGCGTGCCCATATATATATCA